ACAACCTCGTCTATTGTTATAAAAAATCAAGTAAAGGTTAATAATACAATTATACTAAGAATTCCGATAAACTGAAAATCCATAACCGCAAGTGCTACAGGGATACCGTCGAGTTCACCTATTCCTGTTTGAACAGCGTCAGTCAAACCTGTTTCTCTTTGATAAGAATCGACCTTATCCATATCCATGTAAGGTATATCTTTTTCTGATTCTTGTGATTCTTCTGATTCTTTTGATTCTTCTGAAAAAAAAAAGAAAAAAATTCAAAGATTGGATACCCCTACTACAGGCTAAAAAAAATAAGAAAAAAGAATCAAATCCATCAGGTTATTTTTTCATTTTAATATTAATAAAAAAACTAAAGCGTCATATTTTTGAAGTCAAGGATTCTTCTGAAAAAAAAAGAAAAAAATTCAAAGATTGGATACCCCTACTACAGGCTAAAAAAAAACAGAATTTGTAACTTGCTATTCTCTTGTCTAAGAGGCAAAGATGTACCTCTTTAGAAAGTCCTGTTGAATCATATACTCGGGCGGTGGGTGTGGGGAGGATGATTTCCAAACGGACTACTCATCAATTATATAGAGAAGATCACCAAGATTTTTTGATCCGCTGCCAAACCTATTCCAATTCCAAGAGCTCAGGCTCGGATCGTGGGCATCACTGGCATACTTCGTATCCACAGATAAGATACTGTTTCATATCACTATTGATTAGATCCGAAATCTGCTATTGAGAATGCTCATTCAATGAGCTCAATATTATGCCTTGAAGAGGACTCGAACCTCCACGCTCTTTAGCACGAGATTTTGAGTCTCGCGTGTCTACCATTTCACCATCAAGGCATCTTTCAAGTGAATCGTATTCCATGAATATGATACCTATCTAATGTCATATATTCCATATATGACAAAGGTGGAATGTTGGAGTATTTCTATCGATCGGTCATATAGGCCTGAGTCAGACATCAAATTGCTTCGATTTTCATTATCCAGAGGATACCTTATATATAAAAAAGTGCAATCAAAGCTATTTCTCGATTCAATAGAAGTCCAAAAAAGTCAATATGGCGCCCAAATAAGGATAGGATAGATATGTCAAAAGCAGGTCTGATTACGCCTATTCCTAATTCTAAATAGAATGCCAGAACGTAGGGATCCATATGTCAAAATAGTATTAAGTTAATAAGATTCTCCTTTGTTTTTTCTATTATTTTATTCCTCTTTGTCTTTCATCTAAATATCTAATAATATATTAGCAAATACATTTTGTTTGTAAAGTCAGATCAAAAAAAAATATCTAAGAGTTTTTTCCTATTAGTATTAGATATTTCTAATTTCTATTAGAAAAAATAAAAAATATAAATATTCTTTGGATATGTGTGTAACTGACCTATAGAATTTCAGTCATTTAAAAATCCTTAATTGCACTGAATTTCAAAATATAAGAAAGAAAAAGCAAGAATAATTTAATTAAGATAAGAAAGACACACAATAGACTATAAAACATAAAAAATGGAAAAAGACTCATCAAAAAAAATCTTATTTGAAAAGATTTTCTTTTCTATTGAATTATATATTCAATTTTGATAGGATATATGTTTTTCTATAAGAAAAAAAAGCACGGAACGGGTTTTGTCTCGTTATGTTCAAAAATTCTTTTCTAATTATAATAGAATACAATAGAAAGTTCGAATCCTTCTACCTCCCCGTATAAGATAAGGCAATGATCTTCAATCTAAATTGTTTTTATTCTTGATTGAATTAAAAGGCTTGTGGGATAAATGTCATAAAATAATAACCTAATTGCGAATTAATTTCTTACTGGGTCCGGGGTTTTATTTTTTCAAATAAAATATCGAGAAATCCAAATATTTACCTTTCGGGACCAAAGGTTATGAAATTTCTCAAATTTTTGAGGTATTGTATAGAAATCAATTTCTATCCAAATCAAATCCTTCATTTGATTTGATTTGGATAGAATAACAAAGTAGTATATGAATCAATCCAAATTTTTGTGTGTATTTTTTATTTATATGTCTATTTCTTTATATGTCTTATTTTTATGTCGAAAATCCATATATGGACATATATGGAGTTCACTAAAATCTCATGTGTTTTATCAAACAAAAATAGAAATTCCACTAAATTGATCTATAGATAGGAATCGTCGAGAAATAATGATCAACTAAAGGGATTTTTTTTTTTTTTTAATAGAAAAGTGAGGAGGAGGAGATTTTATGACATTAGAACGAGATTTAATGGCTCATTATATAGAGCCTTTTTGGAAGAAACGATTAGTGAAAACATTTTTCACTATTCAACGAATGCTGAGAAATTTTGGGAAGTATTACGAGTACGGAGATCCATTGAACCTGGCAGGAATGGAACAGGTCTTGGTTTTACTTAACATAGCCTTGGGCTTTTGGCAAGAAGATTTTCGTATTCCTTTTGAAATGGAAAAGGCTCAGTTTAATTCTTTGATTCAAACTGATACTGAT